GTCCTCGTAGCTTACCATAAAGCATAGCACTGAAGATGCTAAGACGGCAGTTATAAATTCCCGAGGACAAAAGACTTAGTCCTAACCTTACTGTTGGGTCTTGCTAGATATATACATGCGAGTATCCGCATTCCAGTGTAGATGCCCTGGTGCACCTTGCCCAAGCCGCCAGGAGCGGGTATCAGGCTCACTCATAATGTAGCCCAAAACGCCTTGCAATTGCCACACCCCCACGGGCATTCAGCAGTAATTAGTATTAAGCAATGAGTGTAAACTTGACTTAGTCATAGCAATTTAGGGTCGGTAAATCCTGTGCCAGCCACCGCGGTCATACAGGAGACCCAAATCAACTTTACTAGACGGCGTAAAGAGTGGTCACATGTTATCCTAGTAACTAAGATCAAAACGCAACTGAGCTGTAACAAGCCCATGATGCCCCTAAGGCCTCTGTAAGAAGAAAATCTTAGACCAACGATCAATTGAAACCCACGAAAGCCAGGACCCAAACTGGGATTAGATACCCCACTATGCCTGGCCCTAAATCTTGATGCTTTATCTTACCTGAGCATCCGCCCGAGAACTACGAGCACAAACGCTTGAAACTCTAAGGACTTGGCGGTGCCCCAAATCCACCTAGAGGAGCCTGTTCTATAATCGATAATCCACGATACACCTGACCATCCCTTGCCCAAGCAGCCTATATACCGCCGTCGCCAGTTCACCCCCCCTGAAGGTTCAACAGTGAGCGCAATAGTCTCTCCCGCTAATACGACAGGTCAAGGTATAGCCCATGGGATGGAAGTAATGGGCTACATTTTCTAAGCTAGAAAACCACGGCATAGGGGCTTGAAATCGCCCCTAGAAGGCGGATTTAGCAGTAAAGTGGGATCATCGAGCCCTCTTTAAGCCGGCTCTGGGGCATGTACATACCGCCCGTCACCCTCCTCAAAAGCAATCAACTCCCCATAAATTAATAAGCCATCAAGCTAAAGATGAGGTAAGTCGTAACAAGGTAAGTGTACCGGAAGGTGCACTTAGACAACCAAGACGTAGCTTAATAAAAGCATTCAGCTTACACCTGAAAGATGTCTACTCACACTAGATCGTCTTGAAGCCAAACTCTAGCCCAACCCACATGACCCAAAATAACAAAGCCACTTTACACACCTAACTAAAGCATTTACTAGTCCCAGTATAGGCGATAGAAAAGACATCTTTGGAGCGATAGAGATCACGTACCGTAAGGGAAAGATGAAATAAAAGTGAATATACTAAGCTAAAAACAGCAAAGATCAACCCTTGTACCTTTTGCATCATGGTCTAGCAAGAAAAACCAAGCAAAATGAATTTAAGTTTGCCACCCCGAAACCCAAGCGAGCTACTTACGAGCAGCTATATTGAGCGAACCCGTCTCTGTTGCAAAAGAGTGGGATGACTTGTCAGTAGAGGTGAAAAGCCAATCGAGCTGGGTGATAGCTGGTTGCCTGTGAAACGAATCTTAGTTCACTCTTAATTCTCCTCCAAGGAAACCACACAAACCCTAATGAAGCGAATTAAGGGCAATTTAAAGGGGGTACAGCTCCTTTAAAAAAGAATACATTCTCTACAAGCGGATAAATAATTTAACCCTAAAAGTACTGTGGGCCCTCAAGCAGCCATCAACAAAGAGTGCGTCAAAGCTCCTCACTTAAAAATACCTGAACTTTATGACTCCCTCCCCACTAACAGGCTAACCTATACCCAAATAGGAGAATTAATGCTAGAATGAGTAACCTGGGTCCTCCCTCTACGACGCAAGTCTACATCTTCACATTATTAACAAACCCTAATACAAATAATCAAACAAGCCATGTATTAAACATTTTGTTGACCCGACAGAGGAGCGTCCATTAAGAAAGATTAAAACCTGTAAAAGGAACTAGGCAAATCGTCAAGGCCCGACTGTTTACCAAAAACATAGCCTTCAGCAAACCCAGACAAGTATTGAAGGTGATGCCTGCCCGGTGACCCGATGTTCAACGGCCGCGGTATCCTAACCGTGCAAAGGTAGCGCAATCAATTGTCCCATAAATCGGGACCTGTATGAATGGCTAAACGAGGTCTTAACTGTCTCTTACAGGCAATCGGTGAAATTGATCTCCCTGTGAAAAAGCAGGGATAAACCCATAAGACGAGAAGACCCTGTGGAACTTTAAAATCAGCGACCATTCTAAAACACATCCAAACCTAAAGGCCCACGCATATTAAAAGTTACTGGTCCGCATTTTTCGGTTGGGGCGACCTTGGAGAAAAACAAATCCTCCAAAAATCAGACCACACCTCTTGACTAAGAGCAACCCCTCAACGTGCTAATAGCATCCAGACCCAATATAATTGATCAATGGACCAAGCTACCCCAGGGATAACAGCGCAATCTCCCCCGAGAGTCCGTATCGACGGGGAGGTTTACGACCTCGATGTTGGATCAGGACATCCTAGTGGTGCAGCCGCTACTAAGGGTTCGTTTGTTCAACGATTAACAGTCCTACGTGATCTGAGTTCAGACCGGAGCAATCCAGGTCGGTTTCTATCTATGACGAACTCTTCCCAGTACGAAAGGATAGGAAAAGTGGGGCCAATACCACAAGCAAGCCCTCGCCTTAAGTAATGAAAACAACTAAACTACAAAAGGCTACCACACCACAACAACGTCCTAGAAAAGGACCAGCTAGCGTGGCAGAGCTCGGCAAATGCAAAAGGCTTAAGTCCTTTATCTCAGAGGTTCAAATCCTCTCCCTAGCTTCCCCCGCCTCATGGCCAACAACACCCTTCTAATCAACCTGATCATAGCCCTCTCTTATGCCATCCCAATTTTAATCGCTGTGGCCTTCTTAACCCTAGTAGAGCGAAAAATCCTAAGCTACATACAAAGTCGCAAAGGCCCCAACATCGTAGGCCCATTCGGCCTCCTTCAACCCTTAGCAGACGGAATTAAACTATTCATTAAAGAACCCATTCGCCCGTCTACCTCGTCTCCCATCCTATTTATCGTAACCCCCGCCTTAGCCCTGCTCTTGGCAATTTCAATCTGAACTCCCCTTCCACTTCCATTCTCCCTCGCAGACCTCAATCTAGGCTTATTATTCTTATTAACCATATCAAGCCTGGCAGTATACTCTATTCTATGATCCGGATGGGCCTCAAACTCTAAATACGCCCTAATCGGAGCACTACGAGCAGTAGCACAAACTATCTCATACGAAGTCACTCTGGCAATCATCCTTTTATCCGTTATTCTTCTCACCGGCGGTTACACTCTAAACACCCTTGCAGTCGCCCAAGAACCCCTGTACTTAATCTTCCCCTGTTGACCCCTCGCTATAATATGATATGTGTCCACGCTTGCAGAGACAAATCGTGCCCCATTCGACCTAACAGAAGGTGAATCAGAGCTAGTCTCTGGCTTCAACGTAGAGTACGCAGCCGGACCATTTGCCCTCTTCTTCCTGGCGGAATACGCCAACATCATACTCATAAACACATTAACCGTCATTCTGTTCTTAAATCCAAGCCTCCTGCACTTACCACAAGAACTCTTTCCCGTAGCTTTAGCGACAAAAGTCTTGCTCTTATCTGCAGGATTCCTATGAGTTCGCGCCTCGTACCCACGATTCCGATACGACCAGTTAATGCACCTCTTATGAAAAAACTTTCTTCCCCTTACACTTGCCCTATGCCTATGACACGCCAGCATGCCCGTTTGCTATGCAGGTCTACCCCCTTATTCAAGAAGGCCAAGGAAATGTGCCTGAATCTAAGGATCACTATGATAAAGTGAACATAGAGGTGCACCAGTCCTCTCATTTCCTGGCAATTAGAAAAGCAGGAATCGAACCTACACATAAGGGATCAAAACCCTTCATACTTCCCTTATATTATTTTCTAGCAGGGTCAGCTAAACAAGCTATCGGGCCCATACCCCGAAAATGATGGTTCAACCCCTTCCCCTACTAATGAACCCCCAAGCAAAGCTAATTTTTGCTACCAGCCTCGTTCTAGGCTCCACCATTACAATTTCAAGCAACCACTGAATTACGGCCTGAACTGGCCTAGAAATTAACACGCTTGCCATCCTCCCCCTAATCTCAAAATCCCACCACCCTCGAGCTATCGAAGCCGCAACCAAATATTTCCTAGTGCAAGCTGCCGCTTCTACCCTAATTCTATTTTCTAGCATGACTAATGCATGATACACTGGACAATGGGATATCACACAAATAACCCATCCAATTGCATGCCTGACTTTAACTGCAGCCCTTGCAATTAAATTAGGCCTAGCCCCATTCCACTTCTGATTCCCAGAGGTCCTTCAGGGCTCTACCCTCACCATCGGCCTTCTTCTATCAACAGCTATGAAACTTCCACCAATCGCCCTTTTATACATAACCTCGCCCTCATTAAACCAAACCCTACTAACCTCCATGGCCCTTCTCTCTGCAGCCCTAGGCGGATGAGTAGGACTCAACCAAACACAAACTCGAAAAATCCTGGCTTTCTCGTCCATTTCACACTTAGGCTGAATAACCATCATCATCGCCTACAACCCTAAACTCACTCTGCTCAACTTCTACCTATACACCATTATAACCGCAGCTGTTTTCTTAGCCCTTAACACAATCAAAGCCCTCAAACTATCAACACTAATAACCTCATACACAAAGACACCCCTGCTAAGCGCTACCCTGCTCCTAACACTACTCTCTTTAGCTGGTCTCCCCCCTTTCACAGGTTTCCTCCCCAAATGACTCATTATTCAAGAGCTAACGAAACAGGACATGGCTATCGTGGCCACAACTATTTCCCTCCTTTCCCTACTAGGACTGTTCTTCTACCTACGCCTTGCATACTGCGCTACAATCACACTCCCCCCACACACCACAAATCACATAAAACAATGACACACTGACAAGCCAACTAGTGTGCTAGTCGCTATTTTAACCACCCTCTCCCTCACCCTCCTCCCCCTCTCCCCAATGCTCCTCTCTGCCATCTAAGAAGCTTAGGATAACGCCCAAACCAAAGGCCTTCAAAGCCTTAAATAAGAGTTAAAATCTCTTAGTTTCTGTTAAAATCCGCAGGACATTACCCTGCATCCTCTGAATGCAACTCAGATGCTTTCATTAAGCTAGGACCTCTCCCTCTTCTAGACAGATGGGCTTCGATCCCATGATACTACAGTTAACAGCTATATGCCCAAACCAACAGGCTTCTGCCTAAAGACTCCGGCACACAACTAGTGTACATCAATGAGCTTGCAACTCACTATGAACTTCACTACAGAGCCGATAAGAAGGGGAATTGAACCCCTGTAAAAAGGACTACAGCCTAACGCTTACACACTCAGCCATCTTACCTGTGACCTTCGTTAACCGATGACTATTCTCAACCAATCACAAAGACATCGGTACCCTCTACCTAATTTTCGGTGCATGAGCCGGAATAGTGGGTACTGCCCTAAGCCTCCTCATTCGGGCAGAATTAGGCCAGCCCGGGGCCCTTTTAGGAGACGACCAAATCTACAATGTGGTAGTTACTGCCCATGCTTTCGTAATAATCTTCTTCATGGTTATGCCTATCATGATCGGGGGGTTCGGCAACTGACTGGTTCCTCTTATAATCGGAGCCCCAGACATGGCATTTCCACGAATAAACAACATAAGCTTCTGACTCCTCCCCCCATCCTTCCTCCTCCTTCTGGCCTCTTCAACAGTAGAAGCAGGAGCAGGAACAGGTTGAACTGTCTATCCCCCACTAGCTGGTAACCTAGCCCATGCTGGAGCCTCAGTCGACCTAGCTATTTTCTCTCTGCACCTAGCTGGTATTTCCTCCATCCTAGGCGCAATTAACTTCATCACTACCGCAATTAACATAAAACCTCCCGCCCTTTCACAATATCAAACACCCCTATTCGTTTGATCCGTCCTAATTACTGCAGTACTTCTACTCCTATCCCTTCCAGTCTTAGCCGCTGGCATCACTATGCTCCTCACAGACCGTAACCTGAACACAACATTCTTCGACCCCGCGGGAGGAGGAGACCCCGTACTATACCAACACTTATTCTGATTCTTCGGACACCCAGAAGTTTACATCCTAATTCTCCCAGGATTCGGAATCATTTCCCACGTAGTGACTTACTATGCAGGGAAAAAAGAGCCATTTGGCTACATGGGAATAGTCTGAGCCATACTGTCAATTGGCTTCCTAGGCTTCATTGTCTGAGCCCACCACATATTTACAGTAGGCATGGACGTAGATACTCGAGCATACTTCACATCTGCCACTATAATCATTGCCATCCCAACTGGAATTAAAGTATTCAGCTGACTAGCAACCCTTCATGGCGGCACAATCAAATGAGACCCCCCTATACTATGAGCTCTAGGGTTTATCTTCCTATTCACTATTGGCGGACTTACGGGCATCATCTTAGCAAACTCTTCCCTGGACATTGCCCTACACGACACTTACTATGTAGTAGCCCATTTCCACTACGTCCTATCCATAGGTGCAGTATTCGCAATCATAGCAGGCTTTACACACTGATTCCCACTATTCACTGGCTACACCCTACACTCTACATGAGCTAAAATTCAATTCGGAGTGATATTCGTAGGGGTCAACTTAACCTTCTTCCCCCAACACTTCCTAGGCCTAGCCGGCATACCACGACGGTACTCAGACTACCCAGACGCCTATACATTATGAAACACTATCTCCTCAGTAGGCTCATTAATCTCTATAACAGCTGTAATTATATTAACCTTCATCATCTGAGAAGCCTTCGCATCTAAACGCGAAGTCCTTCAATTAGAATTAACTAGCACGAACGTCGAATGAATCCACGGCTGCCCTCCTCCCTACCACACATTCGAAGAACCTGCCTTTGTCCAGGTCCAAGAAGGGAGGGAATCGAACCCCCATATGTTGGTTTCAAGCCAACCGCATATAAACCACTTATGCTTCCTTCTTATTAGAAGTGTTAGTAAAACAATTACATAGCCTTGTCAAGACTAAATTGCAGGTGAAAACCCAGCACACTTCCACACACTAATATGGCCAACCACTCACAACTCGGTTTTCAAGACGCCTCATCACCCATCATAGAAGAACTAGTAGAATTCCATGACCATGCCTTAATGGTAGCCCTAGCCATCTGCAGCTTAGTTCTCTACCTTCTAACCCTAATACTCACAGAAAAACTATCATCCAGCACAGTCGACGCTCAGGAAATTGAACTCGTCTGAACAATCCTCCCAGCCATCGTCCTAATTATGCTTGCCCTCCCATCTTTACAAATTCTCTACATAATGGACGAAATTAATGAACCTAGCCTAACCATAAAAGCCATTGGCCACCAGTGATACTGATCCTACGAATACACTGACTTCAAAGACCTCACGTTCGACTCCTACATGACACCCACAGCCGACCTCCCCCTCGGACACCTCCGACTACTAGAAGTCGACCATCGTGTTGTAGTCCCCATAGAATCCCCAGTACGGGTCATTGTCACAGCTGATGACGTCCTTCACTCTTGAGCCGTCCCAAGCCTCGGTGTAAAAACAGATGCAATTCCAGGACGTCTCAACCAAACCTCATTCACCGCTTCCCGACCTGGCATCTTCTACGGACAGTGCTCAGAAATCTGCGGAGCTAACCATAGCTTCATGCCTATTGTAGTAGAATCTGTTCCACTTGCTAACTTCGAAAGCTGATCCTCCTTACTATCCTCCTAACCATTAAGAAGCTATGTACCAGCACTAGCCTTTTAAGCTAGAGAAAGAGAGGTAAGCCCCCTCCTTAATGACATGCCCCAACTAAACCCAAATCCATGGTTTTTTATCATGTTCGCTTCATGACTCACTTATTCTTTAATCATCCAACCTAAACTACTCTCATTTGTTTCTATAAACCCTCCATCCAGCAAAGCACCAAAAACTCCTAGCACCTCCCCCTGAACCTGACCATGAACTTAAACTTCTTTGACCAGTTTTCAAGCCCATCTTTTCTAGGCATCCCTCTAATCTTAATTGCAATCGTATTCCCAGCCCTACTCATCCCCTCCCCAGGTAATCGATGAATCACTAGCCGCCTATCAACCCTACAACTTTGATTTATCAACTTAATTACAAAGCAACTAATAACCCCACTAAACAAGGAAGGCCACAAATGAGCCCTAATCCTCACCTCACTAATAATCTTCTTGCTACTAATTAACCTTCTAGGCCTCCTACCCTACACGTTCACCCCAACCACCCAACTATCAATAAACCTAGCACTAGCCTTCCCCCTCTGACTGGCTACCCTTCTTGTGGGCCTACGAAACCAGCCCTCAACATCCCTGGGCCACCTTCTCCCAGAAGGAACCCCCACACCACTCATCCCAGCCCTCATCTTAATTGAAACAACCAGCCTCCTTATTCGTCCCCTAGCTTTAGGGGTGCGCTTAACGGCCAACCTCACAGCAGGCCACCTCCTCATCCAACTCATCTCAACAGCCACAGTTACCTTATTCTCCACAACACCGGCGGTCTCCTTACTGACTCTCCTAATTTTATTCCTGCTCACCATCTTAGAAGTAGCAGTAGCTATAATCCAAGCTTACGTATTTGTGCTTTTACTGAGCCTATACCTCCAAGAAAACATCTAACCTCTAAATGGCACACCAAGCACACTCCTACCATATAGTAGACCCCAGCCCATGACCCATCCTTGGAGCAGCCGCTGCCCTCTTAACTACCTCAGGCCTAGCCATATGATTCCACTACAACTCCCCTCAACTCCTAGGCGTAGGACTACTCTCCACTGTACTAGTCATATTCCAATGATGACGCGACATTGTACGGGAAAGCACATTCCAAGGCCACCACACTCCAACCGTCCAAAAAGGCCTACGATACGGAATAGTCCTATTTATCACCTCAGAGGCCTTCTTCTTCCTAGGCTTCTTCTGAGCATTCTTCCACTCCAGCCTGGCCCCTACCCCAGAACTCGGAGGACAGTGACCCCCCGTAGGCATCAAACCCCTCAACCCCATAGACGTCCCCCTCTTAAACACCGCCATCCTTCTAGCCTCAGGGGTAACTGTCACATGAGCCCACCACAGCATCACAGAGGCCAATCGAAAACAAGCAATCCACGCCCTCACTCTCACAGTCCTCTTAGGCTTCTACTTTACCGCCCTGCAAGCCATGGAGTACTACGAAGCCCCCTTCTCTATCGCCGACGGGATCTACGGCTCTACCTTCTTTGTAGCCACCGGATTCCACGGCCTTCACGTAATCATCGGCTCTACATTTCTACTAGTTTGCCTACTACGCCTAATCAAGTACCACTTTACATCCAACCATCACTTCGGCTTTGAAGCCGCAGCCTGATACTGACACTTCGTAGATGTCGTATGACTATTCCTCTACATCACCATCTACTGATGAGGCTCCTACTCTTCTAGTATATCAATTACAATCGACTTCCAATCCTTAGAATCTGGTTTAAACCCAGAGAAGAGTAATGAACATAATTTTGTTCATAATTGCCTCATCTTTAACTCTCAGCATTCTCCTTACCGCACTAAACTTCTGACTCGCCCAAATAAGCCCCGACTCAGAAAAGCTATCCCCCTACGAATGCGGCTTCGACCCCCTAGGAACTGCTCGACTACCATTTTCAATTCGATTTTTCCTGGTAGCAATCCTGTTCCTCCTATTTGACTTAGAGATCGCATTACTACTTCCCCTACCATGGGCCATACAACTTCAATCCCCCACCTTAACTCTAACCTGAGCCTCCGTCCTAATTCTACTCCTCACCCTAGGCTTAATTCACGAATGAGCTCAAGGTGGACTAGAATGAGCGGAATAACAGAAAGTTAGTCTAAATAAGACAGTTGATTTCGACTCAACAGATTATAGCTCCCACCCTATAACTTTCTTTATGTCTTCTATACATCTATGCTTTTACTCAGCCTTCACCCTAAGCAGCCTGGGACTAGCTTTCCACCGAACCCACCTAATCTCCGCCTTATTATGCTTGGAAAGCATAATACTATCAATATATGTCGCTCTGGCATTATGACCCATTCAAACCCAAACATCATCTCCCACCCTCATGCCCATCCTCATACTAGCATTTGCTGCCTGCGAAGCAGGTGCAGGCCTAGCCTTACTAGTCGCATCCACCCGCACCCACGGTTCTGACCACCTACACAACTTCAACCTCTTACAATGCTAAAAGTCATCATCCCAACTATTATACTCTTCCCATTAACCCTCCTCTCTCCCATCAAGTACCTATGAACCAACATCACAACTCACAGCCTACTAATCGCTGCCATTAGCCTCCAATGATTCGTTCCCACGTACTACCCAGGCAAGCACACAACTCCTTGAACTTCCATCGACCAAATTTCCTCCCCCCTTTTAGTACTCTCGTGCTGACTATTGCCCCTCATAATCATAGCAAGCCAAAACCACTTAGAACAAGAACCCCCCGCCCGCAAACGAATCTTCACCCTAACCCTAGTCACAGCTCAACCATTCCTACTATTAGCCTTCTCAGCCTCAGAACTCATACTATTCTACATCGCATTCGAAGCCACTCTAATCCCAACCCTAATCCTAATCACACGATGAGGAGCCCAACCAGAACGCCTAAGTGCTGGCATCTACCTATTATTCTACACACTTGCCAGCTCACTACCCCTACTAGTTGCTATCCTCTCCATTCAAAACCAAATCGGTACGCTCTATCTACCCATACTAAAACTCCATCATCCCTCCCTGGCTAGTTCCTGAACCGGCCTCATCTCCAGCCTAGCCCTCTTCCTAGCCTTCATGGTAAAAGCCCCCCTATATGGCCTACACCTATGATTACCCAAAGCCCATGTAGAAGCCCCAATCGCAGGCTCCATGCTCCTTGCTGCCCTCCTCTTAAAGCTAGGGGGCTACGGCATTATACGAATCACTTTACTAGTAGACCCATCATCAAGCAACCTGCACTACCCATTCATTACCCTTGCCCTATGAGGGGCCCTAATAACTAGCGCTATTTGCCTCCGACAAATCGACCTAAAATCTCTAATCGCTTACTCTTCCGTAAGCCACATGGGCCTAGTTGTAGCCGCAACTATAATCCAAACCCAATGAGCATTCTCAGGGGCAATAATCCTAATAATCTCCCACGGACTGACATCCTCTATACTATTCTGCCTAGCCAACACAAATTACGAACGAACTCACAGCCGCATCATACTACTTACACGAGGCCTACAACCCCTCCTACCACTTATAACCACATGATGACTGCTAGCCAACCTAACAAACATAGCGCTACCCCCAACAACAAACCTCATGGCAGAACTAACTATTGTAGTAGCCCTCTTCAACTGATCCTCGCTCACACTCATTCTCACAGGGACTGCAATCTTCCTAACTGCCTCTTACACCCTCTACATATTCATAACAACACAACGAGGAACAATCCCCTCTCACATCACATCCATCCAAAACTCCTCCACCCGAGAGCACCTCTTAATAGCCCTACACATAATCCCCATAGCACTTCTTATCCTTAAGCCTGAACTTATCTCCGGCACCCCTATATGCAGGTATAGTTTCAAACCAAACATTAGGCTGTGATCCTAAAGATAGAAGTTAAACCCTTCTTACCTGCCGAGGGGGGTTTAACCAACAAGAGCTGCTAACTCCTGTATCTGAGTCTAAAACCTCAGCCCCCTTACTTCCAAAGGATAACAGTCGATCCAATGGTCTTAGGAGCCACCCATCTTGGTGCAAATCCAAGTGGAAGTAATGGACCTACCATTAGTCCTAAACACATCAATACTACTCACCCTAGCAATCTTATCTACCCCAATCATTTTCCCTTTGCTCTCTGACAGCCTTAAAAACACCACAGATACCATTACAAACACTGTCAAAGCCTCCTTCTTGATCAGCCTCATTCCTATAACCATCCACATCCACTCCGGGATAGAAAGTCTCACTTCCCTCTGAGAATGAAAATTCATCATAAATTTTAAAATCCCCATCAGCCTAAAAATAGACTTCTACGCCCTCACATTTTTCCCAATCGCCCTGTTCGTGTCCTGAGCAATCCTACAATTCGCCTCATGATACATAGCCTCAGACCCATACATCACAAAATTCTTCACTTACTTACTATTCTTCCTACTTGCAATACTTATCCTAATTCTCGCAAACAATCTATTCCTGCTATTCATTGGCTGAGAAGGTGTCGGAATCATATCATTCCTCCTCATCAGCTGATGACACGGCCGAGCAGAAGCTAATACCGCCGCCCTCCAAGCCGTGCTCTACAACCGAGTCGGAGACATCGGCCTCATCCTATGCATAGCATGACTAGCTTCCACCCTAAATACCTGAGAAATCCACCAAATTTCATCCCCCACCCAAACCCCTACACTCCCTCTCCTAGGCCTAATCTTGGCCGCAACAGGCAAATCCGCCCAATTCGGTCTACACCCCTGACTTCCCGCCGCCATAGAGGGGCCAACCCCCGTATCCGCCCTACTTCACTCCAGCACAATAGTAGTGGCCGGGATCTTCTTACTAATCCGAACCCATCCACTATTCAACAACAACCCGACAGCCCTTACCCTATGTTTATGCCTAGGTGCTCTTTCAACCCTCTTCGCCGCTACATGTGCTTTAACCCAAAACGACATTAAAAAAATCATTGCCTTCTCTACATCAAGCCAACTAGGCCTAATAATAGTTACGATCGGACTAAACCTCCCGCAACTGGCTTTCCTACATATTTCAACTCATGCCTTCTTTAAGGCAATGCTGTTCCTCTGCTCTGGCTCTATCATCCATAACCTTAACGGCGAACAAGATATCCGAAAAATAGGCGGCCTTCAAAAAATACTCCCAACAACCACATCGTGCCTCACCATCGGCAACCTAGCACTAATAGGAACACCATTCCTAGCTGGATTTTACTCAAAAGACCAGATTATCGAAAACCTCAATACATCCTACCTAAACAGCTGAGCTCTTCTAATCACCCTCCTAGCTACGTCCTTCACTGCCGTCTACACCACTCGCATAATCCTTCTAGTACAGACAGGTCACGTTCGCATCCCCCCTCTAACCCCAATAAACGAAAACAACCCAGCAGTGCTACGCCCTATCACCCGTCTAGCACTAGGAAGCATCACAGCAGGCTTTCTTATTACCTCTTACATCCTCCCTACAAAAACCCCCCCAATAACCATACCTCTGTCAATCAAAATCATCGCCATCATTGTCACAGCCCTAGGAATCGCCTTAGCTATTGAGCTCTCAAAAATAACTCAAGCTCTAATTCTCCCCAAACAAAACCACTTCTCTAACTTCTCCACAACCCTAGGCTACTTCAACCCACTAATCCACCGCCTCAGCACCATAAATCTACTAAACAACGGCCAAAACATTGCCTCCCACCTAATCGACCTTTCCCTACTCAAAATACTAGGGCCTGAAGGCCTAGCCAACCTGCAACTAGCAACAGCTAAAGCCGCCACCTCCTTCCATACCGGCCTAATCAAAGCCTACCTGGGGTCCTTCGCCCTATCTATCCTAATTATCCTCGTATCCTCCTACAGACCTCCCCCAATGGCCCTCAACCTACGCAAAAATCACCCCATCCTAAAAGTCATCAACGACTCCCTAATCGACCTTCCCACCCCATCAAACATCTCCACCTGATGAAACTTTGGCTCACTCTTAGGAATCTGCCTGATTGTACAAATCGTCACAGGCCTACTCTTAGCCGCACATTATACAGCTGACACTTCCCTAGCCTTCGCTTCCGTAACCCACATATGCCGCAACGTGCAATTCGGATGACTAATCCGAAACCTGCATGCTAACGGAGCTTCATTCTTCTTCATCTGCATCTACCTACACATTGGACGAGGACTCTACTACGGCTCCTACCTAAACAAAGAGACCTGAAACATTGGAGTCATCCTACTCCTAACCCTAATAGCAACCGCCTTCGTAGGCTACGTCCTTCCCTGAGGACAAATATCATTCTGAGGGGCTACAGTCATCACAAACCTATTCTCAGCAATCCCATACATCGGCCAAACCTTAGTAGAATGAGCCTGAGGGGGATTTTCAGTAGACAACCCCACACTAACCCGCTTCTTCGCCCTTCACTTCCTCTTACCATTCGTCATCGCAGGTCTCACATTAGTCCACCTAACCTTCCTACATGAAACAGGATCAAACAACCCCCTAGGAATCCCCTCAGACTGCGACAAAATCCCATTCCACCCCTACTACTCCACAAAAGACGTACTAGGATTCGTACTGATACTTATTCCCCTCGTTACTCTAGCCCTATTCTCACCCAATCTGCTAGGCGACCCGGAAAACTTTACACCAGCAAACCCCCTAGCCACCCCTCCACATATCAAACCAGAGTGATACTTCTTATTCGCATACGCCATCCTCCGATCCATTCCCAACAAACTAGGAGGAGTCCTAGCCCTTGCTGCCTCCGTACTTGTACTATTCCTAATCCCATTCCTACACACTTCTAAACTTCGCTCAATAACTTTCCGCCCCCTATCCCAAATTCTGTTCTGAACCCTAGTCGCCAACCTACTTGTACTAACATGAGTCGGCAGCCAACCAGTCGAACACCCCTTCATCATCATCGGCCAACTAGCCTCCCTTTCCTACTTCACAATCCTATTAGTACTATTTCCCCTAGCAAGCGTCCTAGAAAACAAGCTACTAAAACTCTAACCAACTCTAATAGTTTATAAAAACATTGGTCTTGTAAACCAAAGATTGAAGATTACGCCCCTTCTTAGAGTTACCACACACCCTCTTCAGGAAAAAAGGACTTAAACCTCTACCACCAACTCCCAAAGCTGGCATTCTAAACTAAACTATTTCCTGACCTACCCCCCTAACTGCCCGAATTGCCCCCCGAGATAACCCCCGCACAAGCTCTAAAACTACAAACAAAGTCAACAACAGCCCCCACCCTGCAATTAAAAACAGCCCCGCCCCCCGCGAATAAAANATAGCCGCCCCGCTAGAATCCAACCGAACCAATGACATGCCCTCNTTATTCACCGTCCCCCCTTCCAGGGTTNCCTCAAATCCCCCCCCGGCCGCAATCCCAATACCCACCACCAGGCCTATTCCTAATCCATAACCAACGACCTGTCAGTCGGCCCAAGTCTCTGGGTATGGGTCCGCTGCCAGCGACACAGAGTACACAAACACTACCAACATCCCTCCTAGATACACCATTACCAGCACCAAGGACACAAAAGAAACCCCCAAACTAACAAGTCACCCGCACCCGGCAATAGACGCCACAACTAAACCCACCACCCCATAATAAGGAGACGGATTAGACGCTACTGCTAAACCCCCCAGAATGAAACATAATCCTATAAATAAGACAAAGTTTATCATAAATTCTTACCCGGCTTTTCTCCGAGACCTACGGCTTGAAAAGCCGTCGTTATGAAATTTAACTACAAGAACCTGCACTTTTCCTACCCATCAACCCAAAACCACCCAACACAAAAACCAAACATAAAACATAGTCCCAACAACACCAACACAATAGAACCTTCCCCTGA